CTTTGATGGGGATCAAATGGCTGTTCACGTACCTTTATCTTTGGAAGCTCAAGCAGAAGCTCGTTTACTTATGTTTTCTCATATGAATCTCTTGTCTCCAGCTATTGGGGATCCCGTTTCCGTACCAACTCAAGATATGCTTATTGGACTCTATGTATTAACGATCGGGAATCCCCGAGGTATTTGTGCAAATAGGTATAATCAATATAATTCTAATTGCAGAAACTATAAAAAGGAAACAGTTTACAAGAATGACTTTAAGTATAAAAAAGAACCGTATTTTTCTAGTTCTTATGATGCACTTGGAGCTTATCGGCAGAAACGAATCCATTTAGGTAGTCCTTTGTGGCTCCGGTGGAGACTAGACCAACGCGTCGTTGGCTCAAGAGAAGTTCCCATCGAAGTTCAATATGAATCTTTTGGTAATTATAATGAGATTTATAAGCACTATCGAATAATAGGAAGTGTAAAAAGAGAAATTCGTTGTATATACATTCGAACTACTGTTGGTCATCTTTCTTTTTATCGAGAAATAGAAGAAGCCATACAGGGGTTTTGGCGGGCCTACTCATAGGCTATCTAACTATATAAAAACTAAGAAATTATATAAGTGATGCCCATACTCGTGGGAATTCGGGTCTCTCCAATTTCACCGGTATCATAATTTCTGAATTTCTGTGTGAATTAAAATTTAGGAAAGGAAGTTTTCAAATCACTGACCCAGGCCCATTGTGGAATCTTACTCAGCAGAATATGGAGGTCCTTATGGCAGAACGGACCGATCTGGTCTTTCACAATAAGGTGATAGATGGAACTGCTATGAAACGACTTATTAGCAGATTAATAGATCATTTCGGAATGGCATATACATCACATATCCTGGATCAAGTGAAGGCTTTGGGTTTCCAACGAGCCACTGCTACATCTATTTCATTAGGAATTGATGATCTTTTAACAATACCTTCTAAAGGATGGTTAGTTCAAGACGCTGAACAGCAAAGTTTTCTTTTAGAGAAAAACCATCATTATGGGAATGTACATGTGGTAGAAAAATTACGTCAATCCATTGAGATATGGTATGCTACAAGTGAATATTTGAGACAAGAAATGAATCCTAATTTTAGGATGACTGATCCCTATAATCCAGTCCATCTAATGTCCTTTTCGGGGGCTAGAGGAAATGCATCTCAAGTACACCAATTAGTAGGTATGAGAGGATTAATGTCGGATCCTCAAGGACAAATGATTGATTTACCCATTCAAAGCAATTTACGGGAAGGGCTTTCTTTGACAGAATATATAATTTCTTGCTACGGAGCTCGCAAAGGAGTTGTAGATACTGCTGTACGAACATCAGATGCTGGATACCTCACGCGTAGACTTGTTGAAGTAGTTCAACACATTCTTGTACGTAGAACGGATTGTGGTACTATCCGAGGTATTTCCGTGAGTCCTCAAAATGGGATGACGGAAAAGATTTTTGTCCAAACACTAATAGGTCGTGTATTAGCAGACGATATATATATTGGTCTACGATGCATTGCCACTCGAAATAAAGATATTGGAATTGGACTTGTTAATCGATTCATAACCTTTCGAGCACACCCAATATATATTAGAACCCCTTTTACTTGCAGGAGTACATCTTGGATCTGTCAATTATGTTATGGCCGGAGTCCTACTCATGGTGACCTGGTCGAGTTGGGAGAAGCCGTAGGCATTATTGCGGGTCAATCAATTGGGGAACCGGGGACTCAACTAACATTAAGAACTTTTCATACCGGTGGAGTATTCACGGGTGGTACTGCCGAACATGTACGAGCTCCTTCTAATGGAAAAATAAAATTTGATGAGGATTTGGTTCATCCCACACGTACCCGTCATGGGCATCCTGCTTTTCTATGTTTTATAGACTTGTATGTAACTATTGAGAGTCGAGATATTCTACATAATGTGAATATTCCAACAAAAAGTTTGATTTTAGTTCAAAATGATCAATATGTAGAATCAGAACAAGTGATTGCCGAGATTCGTACCGGAACGTCCACTTTTCATTTTAAAGAGAGAGTTCAAAAACATATTTATTCTGAGTCAGAAGGAGAAATGCACTGGAGTACTGATGGCTATCATGCGACCGAATATCCATATAGTAATGTTCATTTATTACCAAAAACAAGTCATTTATGGATATTAGCAGGAGGTCTATGCAGATCCAATATAGTGTCTTTTTCACTCCACAAGGATCAAGATCAAATGAATGCTAATTCTTTTTCTCTCGAAGAAAGATATATTTTTGATCTCTCACTGACTAATGATCAAGTAAGACATAAATTGTTGGATACTTTTGGTAAAAAATATAGGGAAATTTTTGATTATTCAAAACCTTATCGAATTATATCCAAGGGTCATTGTAATCTCATAGAGCCTTCTACTTATATTCGTCAAGAGAATTCCTTGGCGAAAAAGCGAAGAAATAGATTCGTGATTCCTTTACAATATGATCAAGAACAAGAAAAGAAACTAATACCCTGTTTTGGTATTTCGATTCAAATACCTATAAATGGTATTTTACGTAGAAATAGTATTATTGCTTATTTTGATGATCCGCGATACAGAAGAAGCAGTTCGGGAATTACTAAATATGGGATTGTCGAAGTAGATTCAATCGTAAAAAAAGAGGATTTGATTGAGTATCGAGGAGCAAAAGAATTTAGTCCGAAATACCAAATGCAAATGAAAGTAGATCGATTTTTTTTCATTCCCGAGGAAGTGCATATTTTACCCGGATCTTCGCCCATAATGGTCCGGAACAATAGTATCATTGGAGTAGATACACGACTTGCTTTAAATATAAATACAAGAAGTCGAATAGGTGGATTAGTCCGAGTGGAGAGAAAAAAAAAAAGTATGGAACTGAAAATATTTTCTGGAGATATTCATTTTTCTGGAGAGGTGGATAAAATATCTAGGCACAGTGGCATTTTGATACCACCAGGAATGGAAAAAAAAAATTCTAAAGGATCAAAAAAATTGAAAAATTGGATCTATGTCCAACGGATTACACCTACCAAAAAAAAGTATTTTGTTTTGGTTCGGCCCGTAGTCACATATGAAATAGCTGATGGGATAAATTTAGCAACACTTTTCTCTCAGGATCTCTTGCAAGAAAAGGATAATGTCCAACTTCGAATTGTCAATTATATACTTTATGGAAATGGCAAGTCAATTCGAGGAATTTCTCACACAAGTATTCAATTAGTTCGGGCTTGCTTAGTATTAACTTGGGACCAAGAAAAAAAGAGTTCTATAGAAGAAGAGGTTCATGCTTCTTTTGTTGAAATAAGGGCAAATGATCTGCTTCGTGATTTCATCCGAATTGAGTTAGTAAAGTCCACTATTTCGTATACCGAAAAAAGGTATGATACGGCAGGTTCAGGATTTATTTCCAATAATGAATTAGATCGTACCCATAGAAATCCTTTTGATTCCAAGGCGAAGATTCAATTATTTCCCCAACATAAGGGAACTCTTGGTACGTTGTTGAATCGAAATAAGGAATGCCAATCTTTCATAATTTTGTCATCATCCAATTGTTCTCAAATTGGCCCCTTCAATACTTCGAGATATAATAATACGACAAAAGAATCGGATCCCATGACTCCAATTAGGTATTTGTTGGGTCCTTTAGGTACTATTGTACCTAAAATAGTAAAATTTTGTTCATCTTACTATTTAAGAACTTATAATCAAGTTTTTTTAAAGAAAGATTTTTTATTTGAAAATTTTCAACAGACTTTCCAAGTGCTTCAAGTACTTCCATTTAAATACTGTTTCCTAGATGAAAATAGTAGGATTTATAATCCCGATTCATGCAGTAACATCATTTGGAATTCATTCCATTCGAATTGGTGTTTTCTCCATCACGATTCTTGTGAAGAGGCATGGACAATAATTAGCCTTGGACAATTCCTTTGTAAAAATGTATGTCTATTGAAATACGGATCACGCATAAAAAAATCTGGTCAAATTTTCATTGTTCATGTTGACTCTTTAGTTATAAGATCAGCTAAGCCCTATTTGGTCACTCCAGGAGCAACCGTACATGGCCATTATGGGGAAACCTTTTCTGAAGGAAATATATTAATTACATTTATATATGAAAAATCGAGATCTGGTGACATAACGCAAGGTCTTCCAAAAGTGGAACAAATCTTAGAAGTTCGTTCGATTGATTCAATATCGATGAACCTCGAAAGAAGAGTTGAAGGTTGGGACGAACGTATCCGAAGAATTCTTGGGATCCCCTGGGGATTCTTGATTGGAGCTGAATTAACCATAGCCCAAAGTCGTATCTCTTTGGTTAATAAGATCCAAAAGGTTTATCGATCCCAGGGGGTACAGATCCATAATAGACATATAGAGATTATTGTACGTCAAGTAACATCAAGAGTTTTGGTTTCAGAAGATGGAATGTCTAATGTTTTTTTACCCGGGGAACTTATTGGATTGTTGCGAGCAGAGCGAGCAGGGCGCGTTTTGGACGAAGCGATCTTTTATCGGGCAATCTTATTGGGAATAACGAAGTCATCTCTGAATACTCAAAGTTTCATATCCGAAGCGAGTTTTCAAGAAACTTCTCGAGTTTTAGCAAAAGCTGCTCTACGAGGTCGTATTGATTGGTTGAAAGGCCTGAAAGAGAACGTTGTTTTGGGGGGGATTATACCAGTTGGTACCGGATTCAAAAAATTAGTACATCGTTCAAAGCAAGACAAAAACATTCATTTGAAAATAAAAAGGAAGAATCTATTTGAGTTGGAAATGAGAGATATTTTGTTACACCATAGAGAATTATTTTGTTCTTATTCCCCAAACACTTTCCATGAGACATCAGACCAATCATTTACGTAATTTAATTTACTAATTCCTAAAAATAGGTTCATTCTTTTTACTTTCACTCTCTGGTCCAATTATGGATTTTGTAATCAATGAAATCAAAAATAAAGAATGAAATTCATGGTTTGGGTCGTAGATCAAAGGTCAATCCTGGTAGAAGGTTCCGTTGGAACAATTATTTATTTCACAAGGTAATGAATCTCTTTGAAAAAAAAATAAAAAGAGAAAGTGTGGGAAAATGGGAAGACGATATTGGAACATCAATTTGGAAGAAATGATGGAAGCAGGAGTTCATTTTGGTCATGGTACTAATAAATGGAATCCTAGAATGGCTCCTTACATCTCTGCAAAGCGTAAAGGTATTCATATTACAAATCTTACTATAACCGCTCGTTTTTTATCAGAAGCCTGCGATTTAGTTTTTGATGCAGCAAGTAGGGGAAAAAAATTCTTAATCGTTGGCACCAAAAAGAAAGCAGCGGATTTAGTAGCATCAGCAGCAATAAGGGCTCGATGCCATTATGTTAATAAAAAATGGCTTGGTGGTATGTTAACAAATTGGTCTACTACAGAAACAAGACTTCAGAAATTCAGGGACTTAAGAGCAGAACAAAAGATGGGGAAACTCAATCGTCTTCCCAAAGGAGATGCAGCAATGTTGAAGAGAAAGTTATCTACCTTGCAAACATATCTGGGTGGGATCAAATATATGACGGGATTACCCGATATTGTAATTATCGTTGATCAGCAAGAAGAATATACGGTTCTTCGAGAATGTGTTATTTTGGGTATTCCGACGATTTGTTTAATCGATACAAATTGTGACCCAGATCTTGCAGATATTTCTATTCCGGCCAACGATGATGCTATAGCTTCGATTCGATTGATTCTTACAAAATTAGTATCTGCAATTTGTGAGGGCCATTCTAGTTATATAAAAAATGGTTGAATATCTTATCATTACTCTTATCATTAAGAAGAATAAAGAAGAAGATTAGTTTGTTTTTGCTGAATTCTCTTTGATTCTTGCTATTTTGGTTTGCATCTTTTGGAGTTTGAACTATGTTTTGAATATTGAAGAATATTTAAAAGATAAAATGATTGGTATTTTTTTTATGTGATTTCTTGGTATCCGAAATATAAGATTCATAACTTAAATTCATGAATGAACATAGATGAATTGAGAAAGAGATGGTTGAATCAAAATAATTACTTTTTTGAAGTTTGATTTCTGTTAGAGGACAATATGAATTTTATATTATGTTCCATTAAAACACTCAAAGGATTATACGATATATCAGGTGTAGAAGTAGGCCAACATTTATATTGGCAAATAGGAGGTTTACAAATTCATGCCCAAGTACTTATCACTTCTTGGGTTGTAATTGCTATCTTATTAGGTTCAGTCATCATAGCTGTTCGAAATCCACAAACCATTCCGACCGACGGTCAGAATTTCTTCGAATATGTACTTGAATTTATTCAAGACTTGAGCAAAACTCAGATTGGAGAGGAGTATGGTCCTTGGGTTCCTTTTATAGGAACGATGTTCCTATTTATTTTTGTTTCTAACTGGTCAGGTGCTCTTTTACCTTGGAAAATCATAAAGTTACCTCATGGGGAGTTAGCTGCGCCCACGAATGATATAAATACTACTGTTGCTTTAGCTTTACCCACGTCAGTGGCATATTTCTATGCGGGTCTTAGCAAAAAAGGATTGGGATATTTTGGGAAATACATTCAACCAACTCCAATACTTTTACCAATTAATATTCTAGAAGATTTCACAAAACCTTTATCTCTTAGTTTTCGACTTTTCGGGAATATATTGGCTGATGAATTAGTGGTTGTTGTTCTTGTTTCTTTAGTGCCTTCAGTAGTTCCTATACCTGTCATGTTTCTTGGATTATTTACAAGCGGTATTCAAGCTCTTATTTTTGCAACTTTGGCTGCGGCTTATATAGGTGAATCCATGGAAGGTCATCATTGACTAACTTTCGAAATAGTTTTTTTTTTTTTGAAGCTTATCCCAATTCAAGGGGGGGTTCAATATAATCCACTAGGTTGGAGAATAAAATGCAAATAGCTACATGTATGTATATATGAAGAAAGATAGATGAAATTTGGAAGAGAAAGAAGGGTCGGGACTCCTACTACGTATATGTATATGTAATGCCTATGAGTATAAATTCTTATGTATGTTTCGAAGAATGGTTCCAGAATACGATTTAATAGAATAAAAAGTGCAGGTGATTTACGTTATGGAAGAATAAAAGTATATGTTATTTACTAGTTAGATAGTAATTACCCCTATCTCTTTTTTTTTAGTCCACTGCATTTAGATGAATTTCCATATCAGTCCTTTTTCTATTTTGTCTGTGATTGTGAATTGAATGAAAAATGAAAGAGAAAGAATAGAATAGTTTCTAAACAAGGAAACGCAATGACTAAAACTGTATACATATTAGATAAGGTAGAAAGTAAAAACGGTATATCGAAGTAGTTCTGACAATTCAGTAATATTCTGAATTCCATTTGGAGCTTTTAGTTACTTCGACCCGATAGATTTTGGTGATAAAGATCAAAAAATAAAAAATAAGTGTAGTAAATAGTAAAAGTAGAAGTAGAAAAATAAGTAGATTAAGTACTAATTCATTGGTTGGTTGTATCATTAACCATTTCTTTTTTTGGTGCAAGGAACTTACCATGAATCCACTTATTTCTGCTGCTTCCGTTATTGCTGCTGGATTGGCTGTAGGGCTTGCTTCTATCGGACCTGGGGTCGGTCAAGGTACTGCTGCGGGCCAAGCCGTAGAAGGTATTGCGAGACAACCAGAAGCAGAGGGTAAAATACGAGGTACTTTATTACTTAGTCTGGCTTTTATGGAAGCTTTAACAATTTATGGACTGGTCGTGGCATTAGCTCTTTTATTTGCAAATCCTTTTGTTTAATGTTTCATTTTTCATCGTAGAATAAAAACATAACCATAAATAATAAATTTGAGAATAATAAGCGGAGTGATACAAAAAGAACTCTGTTCTTTGTTAGTCCTATCTATAAGGGGAGAGCTTATGAAAAATATAACCGATTCTTTTGTTTCCGTGGAGCACTGGCCCTCCGCTGGGAGTTTCGAGCTTAATACCGATATTTTAGCAACAAATCCAATAAATCTAAGCGTAGTGCTGGGTGTATTGATTTTTTTTGGAAAGGGAGTGTGTGCGAGTTGTGTATTTCAAGAATAGGTTGGATTTCACCGGCTGCACTTTCTTTATATTTATGTATTCTTTTTTATAGCAGAAATAGGAACAAAGGGTGCATAATCTCGACGAATTACTTCGGAATTGGATTTCATTCAGAGATCATATGTAAGAACCATAGCATTTCGTGACTAATTGATAAATGAACTTTGATTCTCTTCTCTATCAACCAATAATGTTGAGGTCTTTTACATGGTTAAAGATAAATTGTTTGAAGTCCAGGCACAGCATAGTATGGTACTCTTTCTACCGCTACGTTAGTAACAAAAAGGTTTAAAGATGATAAAAAAGGAATAATTGGGAATTTATCCGATGTAGAACACTCATATGGATAAAATTATTTGAACCATTAACTGGAAAGATGGGTATCTCCCCCCCTTTTTTTATCCACTGCCGAATCGACGACCTATGTATTCTATTTGTATAAAAAAGAGAATTTTTTGGATAAAAAAATTGAAATCTCATTCTAATAATAATGATAATGAAGTAATGAAGTTCCAAATTCTATTCAATTATATATTATCTATTATAATTTTGATCTAATTTATCATAGCATATAAAGAAGAAAGAATAGAATTATTTTTTCTTTAAAATCTTTTTTTTTTCTTTTTGGAAATAAGTTGTAAATAAAGAACAAATAAAGAAACAACTTTGCTGACAATTTTTTATTTTTTGTCTGGTCTGAAGAGTCCTCCTAAGATTCTGATGTTAGATCAGTTTCAATATACGAACAGAAAAGAGAGGATAGGCTCATTCCGTTCAAAGATATGGGGAATGCCCATCAATCAAAGAAAAGATAAAAGAAACAATTGAGCGTGAGAGCCAAATGAATCGAAAGATTCATGTTTGGTTCGGGAAGAGATATGATAGTTGTGAAATGAATGGAAAGATAATCTACTTTCATTAAATGATTTATTAGATAAGCGAAAACAGAGGATCTTGAGTACTATTCGAAATTCAGAAGAATTACGTAAAAGAGCCATTGAACAGCTCGAAAGAGCTCGGGTTAGATTACGGAAAGTGGAAATCGAAGCAGATGAGTATCGAACGAATGGATACTCCGAGATAGAACGAGAAAAAGTAAATTTGATTAATGCTACTTGCAATAGTTTGGAACTATTAGAAAATTACAAAAATGAAACTCTTTTTTTTGAAAAACAAAGAGCAATTAATCAGGTCCGACAACAAGTTTTGCAACAAGCCTTACAAAAAGCTCTAGGAACTTTGAATAGTTGTTTGAATAGCGAATTACATTTTCGTACTATCAGTGCTAATATTGGTATCCTCGGGTCCGTGGAAGAAATAACTGATTAGCCTTTTTACTCTAGTTTAGAGTTTAGGTATTATTTTTTCCCTTTCCTTCCGAAAAATAAAAAAGAGATACTAATGGGAACCCTTCGAGCTGACGAAATTAGTAATATTATACGCGAACGTATTGAACAATATAATAGAGAAGTAAAGATTGTGAATACTGGTACTGTACTTCAAGTGGGCGACGGCATTGCTCGTATTCATGGTCTTGATGAAGCAATGGCAGGTGAATTAATAGAATTTGAAGAGGGTACCATAGGTATTGCTCTGAATTTGGAATCAAATAATGTTGGCGTTGTGTTAATGGGTGATGGTTTGATGATAAAAGAGGGAAGTTCTGTAAAAGCAACAGGAAGAATCGCTCAGATCCCTGTGAGCGAGGCTTTTTTGGGTCGTGTTATAAATGCTCTGGCTAAACCTATTGATGGGAGAGGTGAAATTTCATCTTCTGAATCTCGGTTAATTGAATCTCCTGCCCCAGGTATTATTTCGAGACGTTCCGTATATGAGCCCCTTCAAACGGGACTTATTGCTATTG